ATAATACTATTTAATTTAAATTTTAATAATTAATTATATCTTTTTAAAAATATTATTAAATTTTAATAATTTTTTTATATTTAAGTAATATTAATATTTAAATTGAGTGTACGACGAAATTATTTAATATAATATTATAATTTAAATATTAATATTGATTATGAAATAATTTAATCATAAATAAATATTTACTATATATACCGTTTTCAACCAGATCATTATTTTTATTTATTTAATTAAATTTACAAAATGCCTGATTAAAGGATTATTCTGATAGAATAAATTAAATAATATAAAATATTATTTTTGTAAAAATTATATTTTTTAATGTTTAATTAAATCTTAAAGAATCAAAATCTTTTATGCTAGAATACACTAAAATATATAAAAAAAAATAAGCTAATTAAAGCTAGTGAATTCATACTTCATTTATAAAGGTTACATTCCTTTTTTTTTTTATTAACAACTCTAAATTTTTATTTTTAAGTTTACTTATTTTTAGAATTTTATTTATTATCTCATCTAACTCATGAATTAACTGCTGAATAGGGTTAGAAATTAATACATTAGCTTTTTTAACTTTAACTTTTAATAAAAAATTTTTAATTAATTCAGAATTTACTATAAAATATTATTTAATTCAATCAATTTCTTCCATTAATTTTCTTTTTTTCATATTATTGATTAATTATAATTTATTAGATTATAAAAATTTTCATAATTTTTTATTAATTAATTTAAATTTAACTCTTCTTATAAAAATAGGAAGAGCCCCCTTTCATTTTTGAATAATTTCAATTATTGAAGGTATTTCTTGAATAAATCTTTTAATTTTATTAACTATTCAAAAAATCCCCCCTATAATCCTAATTTCTTATTATTTAAATTTTAAAATTTTAATTTTTTTTATCACTTTAAATTGTTTTTTTGGATCATTAGGAGGCCTTAATCAATTAAATATCCAAAAAATTTTAACTTACTCTTCCATTTACAATTTCAGATGAATAATAAGCTCCATTATAATCAGAGAAAACTTATTTTATTTTTTTATTCTAATCTACTCTTTAATTTTATTTAATTTAACTTCTTTTTTTTCTAAATTAAATTTATTTTTTATCAATCAAATTTATCTCTTAAAAACTAATAAACATCTTATTTTTATTATTTTTTTAAATTTATTATCATTAGGAGGGTTACCTCCATTCTTAGGATTCATTACTAAATGAATTATTACTTTATACATAGTTCAAACTCTTAATTCTATTATTTTAATTATAATTTTATCATCATTAATTAATTTATACTATTATATCCAATTAATATACCCATTTATAACCCTTCAAAAGTTTGAAAATAAGTGATCAAAAATATTACAAATTAATCCCCTAATTTTAATTACATCTTACTTTTCCCTAACAAGTTTAATTTTATCAAGAATATTAATAATAATTTATTAATTAAAAATTATAAAGATTTTAAGTTAAAAAAACTATTAATTTTCAAAATTAAATTTAAAGAAAACTTATCTTTAAGTCTTAATAAATAAATTTATTTTGTTAAGTTTGCAACTTAAATTCTTATATAATAATAGAATATAAAACCTTTTCATTTGGCAATAAAATTTTTTTCAATTTATAAATAAATTTACAATTTATCACTTTTATCAGTCATATTACCTAACACTAATGAAAAAATGATTATTCTCAACTAACCATAAAGATATTGGAACTTTATATTTTATATTTGGAATTTGATCCGGCTTAATTGGATCATCTTTAAGTTTTATTATTCGTATAGAATTAAGAACCCCAGGAAGATTTATTGGAAACGATCAAATCTATAATGTCATTGTAACTTCTCATGCTTTCATCATAATTTTTTTTATAGTAATACCTATCATAATTGGGGGGTTTGGAAATTGACTCGTTCCTTTAATATTAGGATCACCTGATATGGCTTTCCCTCGAATAAATAACTTAAGGTTCTGATTCTTACCCCCCTCTTTAATTTTTCTACTTTTAAGTAGCCTTACTAATTCAGGAGCTGGGACAGGGTGAACAGTTTACCCCCCACTCTCTTCTAATCTCTCTCATGCAGGCAGATCAGTAGATTTAACAATTTTTTCTTTACATATGGCAGGAATTTCATCAATTTTAGGAGCAATTAATTTTATTTCAACCATTATAAACATAAAATTTAAAAATTTAAACTTTGAAATAATTCCTTTATTTGTTTGATCAATTTTAATTACTGCTATTTTATTACTACTATCTTTACCTGTGTTAGCAGGAGCTATTACCATACTTTTAACGGATCGAAATTTAAACACATCTTTTTTTGACCCTGCGGGAGGGGGGGACCCTATTTTATATCAACATCTTTTTTGATTTTTTGGTCACCCTGAAGTTTATATTCTTATTTTACCAGGATTTGGAATCATTTCTCAAATTACTACCCAAGAAAGAAGAAAAAAAGAATCTTTTGGCAGATTAAGAATAATTTATGCCATAATTTCAATTGGTTTATTAGGCTTCGTAGTTTGAGGACATCATATATTCACAGTCGGTATAGATGTAGACACCCGAGCTTACTATACCTCTATTACAATAATTATTGCAATCCCTACCGGAATTAAAATCTTTAGATGATTAGCAAATTTAAATGGATCATTAATTAAATTAAATCCCTCTTTAATTTGAACTATTGGATTTATTTTTTTATTTACAATTGGAGGCTTAACTGGTATTATTTTATCTAATTCATCAATTGACATTTCTCTCCATGACACATACTATGTAGTCGCTCATTTTCATTATGTATTATCTATAGGAGCCGTATTTGCAATCATAGCCGGATTTTTAAATTGATACCCTTTATTCACAGGTCTTACTCTTAACAACTTTTTTTTAAAAATTCAATTTATTACAATATTTATTGGAGTAAACTTAACATTTTTCCCTCAACACTTTTTAGGGTTAGCCGGCATACCTCGACGATACTCAGATTATCCAGATTCCTATTTTTCATGAAATGTAGTTTCTTCTCTAGGATCTATAATTTCTTTACTAAGAATTATAATTCTAATCTTTTTAATCTGAGAAAGAATAATCAATAAAAAATATATAATTTTCGCATCTAATATAATTTATTCTATTGAATGAATTCAAAAAACCCCTCCCCTTGAACATAGATTCAATGAACTACCTAAAATTTACTTAAATTTCTAATATGACAGAATTAATGTAATGAATTTAAGCTTCATCTATAAAGATTTTTTATCTTTTTTTAGAAATAGCAACCTGATCTAATTTAAATCTTCAAAATAGAAGATCTCCTCTTATAGAACATTTATTATTTTTCCATGACAACTCAATAATAATTATCTTCCTAATTTCAAATTATGTTTTATACATAATCATTATTAATCTTAAAAATAAATACTATAATTTCAATTTACTTGAAAATCAAAATATTGAATTTATTTGAACTATCATTCCTAGTTTCTTTTTACTAATAATTGCATTTCCTTCATTACACATACTTTATTTAATAGATGAAACTAATAATCCAAACTTAACCCTAAAAATTATAGGACATCAGTGATATTGATCTTATGAATATACAGACTTTAAAAACATCGAATTTGATTCTTTTATACTAGCCCCACAAAACCCCTCTTTAAACAATTTTCGTTTATTAGATGTTGATAATCGCATTATCATCCCTATAAATACTCAAATTCGATCATTAATTTCTTCTATAGATACTATCCACGCATGAACAATTCCCTCTTTAGGAGTAAAAACTGATGCCATTCCTGGACGATTAAATCAACTTAACTTTTTAATCAATCGGCCTGGTCTTTTTTATGGTCAATGCTCAGAAATTTGTGGGACTAACCATAGATTCATACCTATTTGCATTGAAAGAATTAATTTAAATTTTTTCTTAAAATGAATTAAATCCTTTTAAATTATATCTCTTCCATTAGATAACTTAAAGCAAGTATAGGTCTCTTAAACCATATCATAATAAATTAGCGTCTATTTCTAATGATTTAAAGAATTAGTTAAACTTAATAACCTAAATTTGTCAAATTTAAATTATAAATATTTTTATATTCTTTTATCCCTCAAATAATACCTTTAAATTGATTAATTTTAATAATATTTTTTACAACCCTATTCATTATATTCTTAAATTTATTTTTTTTTAATAAAAAATTTTCTCCCTACTGTAAAATTAAATCTATTAATTCTCAATCATCCTTTTTAACCTGAATATGATAAATAATTTATTTTCAACTTTCGACCCTTCTTCTTCATTAATTAATTTAAACTTAAATTGAATTAGATCAACTCTATTATTTTTGTTCTTTCCTCTAAATTTTTGATTCTCTCACAATCGTTTTACATTTTTTTATAATTTAATTTTTAATTTTCTTAAAATAGAAATTAACAATTTATTAAAAATTAAATCTTTTAAGGGGAATTCAATTTTTTTTATTACTATTTTTTTTATAATATTCTTTAATAATTTTTTAGGTCTTTTCCCTTACATTTTCACCTCAACAAGACATCTAATCTTTAATTTAACTTTTTCTCTACCTATCTGACTAACATTAATATTATTTGGTTGATTTAATAAAACCCAAAATATATTTTCTCATCTCATTCCTAATGGAACTCCTTCTATTTTAATACCTTTTATAGTATTAATTGAAACAATCAGAAACTTAATTCGACCAGGAACCTTAGCTGTACGACTAACTGCTAATATAATTGCAGGTCATTTATTAATTACTCTTTTATCCTCTAATGGCCCTAACCTTCCTCAAATTATAATTATTTTTTTTTTAATTACAGAAATTATATTATTAATTCTTGAAATTTCTGTCAGAATTATCCAAACATATGTATTTACTATTCTCTCAACTTTATACACCTCAGAAATCCATTAACTAATCTCTATTAAATGATAAACCACTCAAATCACCCTTTTCATTTAGTAAACTATAGGCCCTGACCTCTCACTAGAGCTTTAGGAACCATAATCTTTATAATAAGAATAATTAAATGATTTAAAGAATTTAAATTTAATTATTTGATATTAATTGGTATAACAATTATTTTAATAACTATGATTCAATGATGGCGAGACATTTCCCGAGAAAGAACCTTTCAAGGGCTTCATACTTTAATAGTTAACATAAATATACGCTGAGGAATAATTTTATTTATTACATCAGAAATTTTTTTTTTCTTATCTTTCTTTTGAAGATTTTTTCATAGAAGTTTATCTCCTAATATCGAATTAGGAAGAAATTGACCTCCTTTTAATATTCAAATATTTAACCCATTCCATATCCCCCTTCTAAATACCCTAATTTTATTGATTTCTGGAGTCTCTGTTACCTGAAGACACCAATGCTTTTTAGAAAATAAACTAAATAAAGCAACCCAAAGACTATTTATTACTATCTTCCTAGGAATTTACTTTTCTATAATTCAAATATATGAATACATTCAAGCCCCATTTTCTATTGCAGATAGAGTATTTGGTGCCACCTTTTTTGTAGCGACAGGATTTCACGGCCTCCATGTAATTATTGGTACAATATTTCTAATTTGTTGTCTTTTTCGACTTTTAAATAATCACTTTTCAATAAATCATCACTTTGGGTTTGAAGCTGCCTCTTGATACTGACACTTTGTAGATGTAATTTGAATTTTTTTATTTACATTTATATATTGATGAAATAATTAATCTTTAATTTATATAATATAATTAAGTATATTTAACTTCCAATTAAAAAGTTTATTTAAATAATAATATAAATAATCTTATCCTTAATAATTATAGCTCTTTTAATTTTATTAATTTCATTATTTTTAATTTTTATTTCAATAGTTATTTCAAAAAAAAAAAAACAAGATCGAGAAAAAATATCCCCCTTTGAATGTGGATTCGACCCTAAAACCTCTTCTCGACTCCCCTTTTCTCTTCAATTTTTTATTATTACTATTATTTTTTTAATTTTTGATGTAGAAATCTCTATTATTCTCCCTATAATCATTACTTTTAAATTAATTAATAAAATAATTTGATTTTTCTCTATAATTTTAATTATAACAATCTTAATTATAGGAATTTTTTATGAATGAAATCAATCCTTATTAAACTGAAAATTCTAATTATATATTTATAAAAATATAATTTTATATGAAATAATTAATTTGCAATTAATAAAAATTAATAAACTCAATTATTCTTAAATAAGAATTAATATTAATTAAATTTAATTTCGACTTAAAAATAGGATATCAATTCCCTTATTTTTAATTGAAACCAATAATGAGGTTAGTTACTGTTAATAACTATAAAGAAAATAATTTTTCCAATTAAAGAAATATTACTAAATTTAAACTTCTAATTTAAAATAAAGTGAAATAATAATCATTTATATTTCTTTGACTAATTTTAATTCATATTAATTATTCCATTACTAATTATAATAGTTTAAAGTCTAAAACTTTTCATTTTCACTGAAACAATATTTATTTTATAAATTTATAATTATTATAATAATATTTACATTTATTTATCTAAAGACTTTCAATTTATATTACTCTTATATATTCAATATAATACCCTTTAAAAAATCGAAATAAAATTAAAAATAATGAAATTAATAAAATTAAAAGGATTATAGCCTAATATACTTACCTCTTAAAAAAAATATAATTAATAAAATTAATATTATTCACTAAAGAAGAAACCGGAGTAGGAGCTGCTATAGCAGCAGGTAATCATGCTGAAAAAGGAATTTGAGCTCTTTTAGTTATCGCAGCTAAAATCACTAAGCCTAAAATTAACAATATAAAATTTTCTAATTTTAAAATTTGAAAATATAACATAAAATTTCATCTCCCTAAATTAATTATTCAAGAAATAGCCAATAATAATATAACATCTCCAATTCGATTTCTTAAAATAGTTAACATCCCCGAATTAAAAGATTTAATATTTTGATAAAAAATAACAAGACAATAAGAAACTAATCCCAATCCATCTCAACCTAATAAAATAGAAATCAAATTTAACCTAAAAATTAATAAAACCATAGATAAAACAAATAGTAAAATTAAAATTAAAAATCGGTTTATAAAAATTTCCCCCCTTATATAACTTTTCCTATAATAAACAACTATAGAAGAAATTAAAGTGACAATAAAGAAAAAAAAACAAGATATTCAATCTAAATGAAAAATTAATACATAAGAACTCGAATTTAAAGAAATTAATTCAAATTCAATAAATAATCTTAAACCCATAAAAATTATAAAAATCCCTGTAATTAAACCCCCTATTCTTAAATTAAATAAAATAAATATCCTAAATTCCAAAATTTTATTTTTTTTTATAATTATTTAAAGTTCAATTAACCAAACATTTTTGATTCCACAAATCAACATTTTTTTTAAATTATTTAAATAATTTAAAAACATAATTTTTACCCCCAAATGAAAAAATAATCAATTTTAAAAATTAATAAATTTAAAGGTAATCAATGTAACACTAATAGTAAATATTCCCGTAAAGTTACTCTTCCAAAGTTAAAAAGACCTTTAAAAATTATTCCGTGTTGACTAAAAGAAAAAATGTATAGACTATAAGCAGCACTGAAAAAAGAAATTAAACCCAAAAAAATTATAGTTACTCTAGATCAAGAAATAATACTTATTAATAAAGAAATTTCCCCAAATAAATTTATGGAAGGGGGGGCAGCCATATTGGAGCTTAATAATAAAAATCATCATATAGATAAATTAGGTATTAAATTCAATAACCCCTTATTAATTATCAACCTACGTCTTCCCAATCGCTCATATATTAAATTAATTAAAACAAACAATCCCGAAGAACATAAACCATGCCCAATTATTAAAATCAATCTTCCTATAAACCCATAATAATTTAACGTTATAATTCCTCTAATTACTAAAGCTATGTGAACGACAGAAGAATAAGCAATAAGTATTTTTATATCTATCTGATGTAAACACAGCAACCTAATTAACCTTCCACCCACTAAAGATAAAATAATCCATATAAAATTAAATTTTAACGAAACTATTAGCATTAACTTTATAACACGTATTAACCCATATCCCCCCAATTTTAATATAACCCCCGCTAAGATCATAGATCTTGATACAGGCCCTTCAACATGAGCCTTGGGTAACCATAAATGAACTAAAAACATTGGTATTTTCACTAAAAAAGCTAAAATTATTAAAAAATATAAAATTATTCTTCTTATTTCTTTAAAAACTATAAACCTAAATGAATACAATGAATCATATATCAAGAAAATACCCAATAATAAAGGTAAAGATACTCTCAAAGTGTAAAAAATTAAATAAATCCCTGCCTGAATGCGTTCTGGTTGATACCCCCATCCTATAATTATAAATAAAACTGGTAAAATCCTACTCTCAAAAAATAAATAAAAATAAAAAAGATCCAAAGAACAAAATGTTAATAATAAACACAACAACAAAATAATTAAATTGATTATAAACAAGGAAGAAAATTTATTTTCAGAATATAAATGAAATCTAGCTAAAATAATTAAACCGCAAATTCACAAAGTTAATAAAACCATAGAAAATCTCAAAAAATCTATACCCAAGTAATTATAAAGATTTCTGAAAAAAAATAAATTTATGGACCTAATTATTATCATTACAAATAATAATATAATATAAATATAAATTAATCATCATTTTATATAAAAAAAAAATATTAAGACAATTATTAATATAAATTTTAACATATTAATAAATTAAATACATGAAAATAATCTCTCCCTATTATTCGAATTAATATAACTAAAATAGCAATTCCTAATACCCCCTCACAAACTATAAATACCATAAATATCATCAAGAAATAAAATTCATTAAAAATATTTAACAAAATTATAATTAAAAATAAAAATAAAAGTAATATCAAAAATTCCAAAATTAATAATATATTTAAAAGATGCTTACGCTTAATAACAAATATTAAATTAACTATAAAAAACATCAATACAAAAAAAATATTATATATGATCATTAGTTTTTATAATTTAATTTAAAATATTGATCTTGTAAATCAATCTTAAGCCTAATCTCTTTAAAAACTTTAAATAAATAATTTAAAAATTATTTATTTAAAATTATAAAATTAATTTTATTAAACTTATTTTTTATATTTACCATTCTAATATATTTTATTAAAAATCCATTAAATATAGGACTAGTAATTTTATTTCAAACATTAACTATATGCTTTCTAATAAATTTTAATTTAAATTTTTATTGATTATCATATATTTTATATTTAATTATACTAGGAGGAATTTTAATCTTATTTATATATATATGCTCTATCGCCTCTAATAAAATTATTCAATTCAATATCAACCTATTTATCTACATAACTTTATTTATGCTTATAATATACACAATTTTAACAAAAATTAAATGATTTAATTTAAATAATAATCAAATTAACAACTGATTTTTTTTTCACTCTAATGAAATTACTAGCATATCCAAAATTTATAGAAATTTTTCTTGTAAAATCACCCTTATATTAATTATTTACCTATTCATCCTATTATTAATAGTAACTATATTTACAAATTCAAATAAAGGACCTTTACGAGTTATAATAATTTAAATACAAATGAAAATCTCCAATAAAAACATTATTTTAAATTTGTTAAACAACTCCCTTGTAAAACTCCCCACTCCCTCTAATATTTCCTTTTGATGAAATTTTGGCTCTCTATTAGGAATTTGTCTAATAATCCAAATTTTTACAGGTCTATTCCTATCTATACATTATTGTCCAAATATTGATTTAGCATTTGAAAGAATTATTAATATCAATCGCAATGTAGAATATGGTTGATTATACCGTATTATTCATGCAAATGGAGCCTCTATATTTTTTATTTGCTTATATTTTCATATTGGACGTAATATTTACTTTGAATCATATAATTTTATTCACACCTGAAGAATCGGAGTCATTATTTTTTTAATAACTATAGGAGCCGCCTTCCTAGGATACGTATTACCCTGAGGGCAAATATCTTTTTGAGGAGCTACAGTCATCACCAATCTAATATCAGCTATTCCTTATGTAGGAACTGATTTAGTTCAATGAATTTGAGGAGGATTTACTATTAACAACGTAACTCTAAATCGATTTTTTTCTCTTCATTTCATTCTTCCTATAATTATCGCTATAATAGTTATTATTCATATTTTTTTTTTACATCAAACTGGATCAAATAACCCTTTAATAATTAATAAGAACTTAGATAAAATTCCATTCCATCCCTTATTTACTATTAAAGACATTTTAGGAATAATAGTAATAATTTCAATATTAATCTTATTTTCTTTAATGTTTCCATTTAACTTAATGGACCCTGATAACTTTATATTAGCAAATCCTTTATCTACCCCCCCTCACATTCAGCCAGAATGATACTTTCTATTTGCTTACTCTATTTTACGATCCATTCCTAGAAAATTAGGGGGAGTCATTGCATTATTAATATCAATTATAATTTTATTTTTCATACCCATTTTATTTAACAAAACTATTCAAGGAAATTCCTTTTTTTTTTTAAATAAAATTATATTTTGATTTTTCTTTATAATATTTTTAATTCTAACTTGAATTGGATCTAAACCTATTGAATTCCCCTTTGTTAATATCGGACAAATTTTTACAATTTTATATTTTTCTTACTTTCTAATTAATCCTATTTTAAGTAGATTTTGAAAAAATCTAATTAACCAAAATTAAATATAACCCAACTAATTAATGAGCTTGAATAAGCTTTTGTTTTGAAAACTTAAGAAAGAAAATTTATATTTCTATTAATTTACATTTTTCAATTAAATAAAATTAATTTATACTTATAATCTCCAAAATTATTATTCTATTTAAATTATTAATTGTTGAAAATTAAAACCATTTTTTCATTTTTTAAAAAAATTCAAAAGTAATTACTAAAAATAATTCATCTTATTACTTCATTTAAACCTAACTAAAATAAAATTAAACATATTATAAATATAAAACTATTTAAAGCCAAAGGCAAATAAATTTTTCAAGTTAAATATATTAATTTATCATAACGAAATCGAGGAAGAGTTCCACGAACTCAAATGAAACAAAATCTAACAAATCTAACCTTTAAAAAAAAAAAATAAGATATACTTTCCCCCAGTATAAAAAAAAACATTACAAAAATTAATCTCATAAATAAAATTATACTATACTCAGCTAAAAAAATTAAAGCAAATTCTCTTCCCCCATATTCAATATTAAACCCAGAAACTAATTCTCTCTCTCCCTCCGAAAAATCAAAGGGAGTACGATTACACTCTGCTAATATAGATACAAAAACTCTCAACCCAATAGGTAATATAAATAAAATTAATATAATATATTTCTGATAATAATAAAAATTTATTAAATTAAAATCCATAACTAATAAAATTATACACAGAAATAAAAAAATTAAAGAAACTTCATAAGATAAAGTCTGAACAATAGCTCGTAAAGAACCTAATAAAGCATAATTTGAATTAGATGATCACCCATTTATTATAATCAAATAAACCCCTACTCCCAATAATCTTAAAAATAATAAAAACCTTAAATTCAAAAAATTTAACCCCTCAATATAAGGAAAAAGCATCCAAATTAATAATGATAAGAATAAACTAAAAATAGGAGAGATTAAAAAATAAAAAAAATTAGATTTTTCAGGTAAATAATACTCCTTTCTAAATAACTTTACTGCGTCACTAAATGGCTGAACTACTCCCATAATACCCAACTTATTAGGTCCTTTACGAAATTGTATATAACCTAAAACTTTACGTTCTATCAAAGTTAAAAAAGCTACCCCAATTAAAACTCCAATTATTAAAATTAATATATTTAAAAACAAAACCAATAAATCATTAAATTGAATTATTATTTATATAATTTACATTATACATTCATGAATTCTAAATTCATCGCATAAATTCTGCCAAAATAATTTACTTTATTTAATCAAAATTAAATTTTTTCAAATATATAAATTTTTAATATGTAAATAAATTATTTATATTCATTTTTAATAAAAATTTTTTATTTTAAATATTTAATCCTTTCGTACTAAAATATTTACTTTAATTCTAAAAGATAGAAACCAACCTGGCTCACACCGGTTTGAACTCAGATCATGTAAGATTTTAATAGTCGAACAGACTAAATTTAAAAACATCTTCATTTTCAATTTATCTTAATCCAACATCGAGGTCGCAATCTTAAATTTCTATAAGAACTAAAAATTTAAATAACGCTGTTATCCCTTAGGTAATTTAATCCTATAATCCATATAACTAAATCATTAAAATATAAAAATTTTTTCTTAAATCTAAATATTTAAAATTAATAAATTAAAGTTTTTTAAATTTATAAATCACCCCAATTAAATTTTTATAGTTATCTATAATTATATACATTTAAAAATTAAACAACTATAAAAATATAAAATCTAAAGGGTCTTCTCGTCTTTTTAATTTATTTTTGATTTTTAACAAAAAAAATAAATTTTATTTTTAAAATCTACACAGTTTTATTTTCATGAAATCATTCATTCTAGTTTTCAATTAAAAAACAATTTATTATGCTACCTTCGTACAGTTAAAATTCCGCAGCCCTTTAAACCAAATTATTCAGTGGGCAGATCAGACTTTAAATTTAAAACTAAAAGACATGTTTTTGTTAAACATGTGAAATAAATAAATTTTTTAATAATTTACTTTTGCCTAATTAATTAACTTTAATTTAACTATTTTTAAATAAAAACCTTATTAACTTTAATAATACTAATTTTAACATTATAACTTAATATAAATAAATTTTAAAATTTTTAAAATAAATTATTAATTCTTAATTTAAATATTGACTATTTTCAAATAAATAATATATTAAAAACTTTAATAAAAAAAAAATTTTATTTTTATTATTTTATTTTTCCTTTCTTTTAATCAATTTAATAATTTATATATAAGCTTAACCCTATATATATTTAATTTTATTTAATAATTTACCATAACTGATAATAATAACAAATAATCCTCAATTAATATAATAATATAAAATAAAAATTAAATTTAATTTATTTCTTTTAAAACTAGATATAAAAAAAAACGAATAACTTTTCATTTCAAAAAATTGATTATTTATAATTTTTTAACATTAAAAAAAATTCAATTTTTAACTCTTGATTTTTTTCGAGAAACATAAATTTTTTATTTTTATTTATTAAACTCTGATACCCAAGATACAAAATTTTAAATTTACTTTTATTAATTTAAATTATTTAAAATTTTTAAAAATTCAATAACTTTACTAATTTTTTATAAATATTAATTTTTTTTCTACTAATTTACTTAAATTAAATTTACTTTTAATATTATTTTAATTAATAATTAAATTTATATTTACTAACAACTATTAATTGATATACATTTATTTAATTTTATTAATTACTTTATATTCAAATTAGATTATTTTAATAATCAAACTTTTTATTGTAAATAAAATACTAAACTTAGATTTTAATTTGATTTTTAAAATTTAAATACATTTTAAAAAATTTTCTTAATTAAGAATAATCTAAAAATTTTCATTATAATTCTAGAAACATTTTCCAATACTTCTACTATGTTACGACTTATCTCAATTATAAAATAAATTTATTAACGAGAGTGACGGGCAATATGTACTTATTTAAAAACATTAATCATTAATAATATAACTTATTAATTACATTTAAATCCAATTTAATAATTTATCTTTCAAATAAATTATTATAATTAAATTAATATTATTGTAATTCATTTTTATTCTTATTAATAAACTGTATCTTGATTTGATATAAATTTAAATCTAAATTTTTAAATATTATTATTTATTAAAAAATATTTTTATAACAACGATATACAAATATTAAAATAAGTAAATTTAATTGTGGATTATCAATTACTAAACAAATTCCTCTAAATTGATTTAAATACCGTCAAATTCTTTAATTTTCAAATTTTTAATTTTACTAGTCCAATTTCAAATTTTTTAATTATCAATTGTTATAATAGGGTATCTAATCCTAGTTTAAAAAATAATTTTTTTAAAAATTAAAAATTCTTTAAAATTAATTTAATTATTTAATTTTACCTAATTAATTAAACTTTTTAGTATATAATTTTTTAATTCATTTAAAATTTAAAAATTTTATTTATTTTCATTAATTGTTTAACCGCAATTGCTGGCACAATTTTTATTAAAAATAAATTAATATTACTAAATTTAAATTTATTTAAAATTTAATTTAAAATTAATTATTATATAAATATCAAAAAAAAATTTATTTAAAATTTAATTTTATTTTATTAAAAAATTTACATATAATTTAAATTCATAATAAATAAAAAACCAGAAATAATTTAATAAAATAAGTCTTTAATTTTTTTTTTTTTTTTTTTGATATATTAATCTATATATTAATAAATGATTTAATAATTATTATTTATTTAATAATTATTAATAAAATGTAAACTATTTATATATATTATTATAGTTAATTATTCAATTATAAA